CTAGCAATTCAACATAAAATTCAAGATATTTCATCGAATCATAGAATGAAGAGATTCTACTTGTCTCCTGAACTAAATTCTTGGAGAAAAAAGAATTTTCTGCTTGATCCCGCTTACTAGATTTCCCGTTTGTTAATTTCCTGTCTTGGTGGGAGGGAGATAAGGATATCTCGTCTTAACAATGAATCAAATGAAAGTGAAAGAAAGCGAATTTCACACCTTTTTCCTTTTCTGACGGACCAATCATTCCCTGAAAAAATCCGACTCTTCCTTATTATTTCTATTTTTTGTATTTATTACTTTTTTTTATTTACAAATTTCTACAAATTCTAAATAAAATTCGAAATACTAAATAATCTAAACTAAAATAATCAAAATAAATTCAATTGAAATAATTCCAAAATAAAAAAATACTACTACTAGATTTTTAATGGCGGTTCTAATGAATAATTCATCAATGACGAATAAAAAAGAATTCTATGCAATTCTGAAAGGGGGAAAGATCCCTCGGATAGAATCATTCGATTATTTCGATTATATTGACAATTTCAAAAAACTGATCATACTATGATCATAGTATGATGGCCGTTGGTCAAGCAGGCCCCCATCGTCTAGTGGTTTAGGACATCTCTCTTTCAAGGAGGCAGCGGGGATTCGAATTCCCCTGGGGGTAGGGTACTACGAAAGGAAGTTGATCATGGATTACCAATAAGTCTAAAATTGATTCTTCCTGGGTCGATGCCCGAGCGGTTAATGGGGACGGACTGTAAATTCGTTGGCAATATGTCTACGCTGGTTCAAATCCAGCTCGGCCCAATAATTCGCCAATTCGCCAATCCGCCATGAGATGATATAACCCCCTTTGTACTTCAGAAATACCCGATCCGGAGATAAAAAAGAATCAAATTTTCTGCTAGATCCCGTATTTCCCTGGGATTGTAGTTCAATTGGTCAGAGCACCGCCCTGTCAAGGCGGAAGCTGCGGGTTCGAGCCCCGTCAGTCCCGACGGATCCAATAAATATATCAAGAAATCTCTCCCTTTTTATGAAGGGGACCGGGGGCAGAATTTCATTGTCAAAGCAAAGGGGAAATCCTTATTTCTTTTTTCTTTCCTTTTGGTAGGAGAAAGACATATGCGGTTGGATTAGTACAATTATTGGTAGCATTATAGTCAGTATTCCAAGAAATGCTGGCTTTTTCGATTGCCCCCGATGCATGTAATGGAATCGAGTACTATACCTTTTTGAGGCGCGCATACACAAAGGGAATTCCTTTCTTGTCCAATACAAAATTGAATATAAGAAAATACTTTCCAGAAAAAAGAAAAAAAAACAATTTCTTTTTCTGGCTACGGATTTATGGAACCTCACTTACTGGTTTGAAGTTGAAAAATCGATTTCATGCAAATTGCACACTGAGCTTTTGGTATAGGTGTCCCGGGGCTAATAATCTACGAAGAAAGGAGGGGGAAGGACAGATCAACCAAAGGTCCTACTCCTCTTAGAAAGGGGAATGAATCATTTTTCCGATTTTTCATTTTGTTTTAAGGCCCAATCGACGAAAGAACAAATCGGAAAATAGTAAATTTGATGAATATTCATTTTATACGGTCTCATCTTTATCACACTTCTTTGTCTTCCAAGTCAAAAATAGTTTCGTTCTAAACTCCTTTCTTTTTCCATTGAACTTTTATTGTTTGTTTGGGTTTGTAACTATGTGACCACTGGAAGTGGAAGAGCTATTTGATGAGACTTCATCAGATGATTGTACAAGAAGTAACTAGATAGATTAGAGAGAAAAAAAGACCAGATGATAAAAAATGATAAATAAATAAAGGAATTTTGGATTGGGTCAGGAATCCAAGTTTGGGGCGGTATGGATAAAAGAACTTCCTATGTTATACTATTCAATTCTCGACGACGAATTGATTTGATAGTTCAGATATTGTTATTCATGATATTGATCCGATTCAAGATCATCGAGAGGTAATATTCATTCATTGAATTTACAGGCCAAAGATTTATCATCTCTATGGGATTAAATCCCGAGTTATTGCGAAGTAAAAAACCGATGAGATTATGGAAGTAAATATTCTTGCATTTATTGCTACTGCACTATTTATTCTAGTTCCTACCGCTTTTCTACTTATCATTTACGTAAAAACAGTCAGTCAAAACGATTAATTATTAACTAATTTGAATGAAACTTGACTTCTGAGTTCTTAGCCAAAATTGACGAAATAAAATGAAAAGGATTCCAATTTCATGTCTTAAATGAAATGAGTGGACTAGAATCGGCAGTATTCTAATAGATAGATAGTATGGTAGAAAGATTCATCTATTTCTTTCTACCATACTATTCCCCCTGGAATAAAATAAAGATAGAGGCTGCGTTTGATATGGATCTATAGATCAATCTACAATATTATCTTGATATATGTGAATATCAATTCCATATATGGGATTGACATAGCATCCAATTCCATTTATTTGCTATATCTATTTGTTCTGATCAATCTGAATTACTCTTATGTCTTATAGTTTGAATTACTATATTTTTTATTTCTAATCTGAATCTCGGTATCTATTGAAATAATCAAATCAATGAAGGAAAGGCGATAGATATAGGCATATTCAAAAAATCACGTAGTAATCTTTTTTTTTTTACCATTCCCAAGAAGTAATTGAGTAAACCATTGACAGTAGTTCCACGGGCATCGAAAAGGAAGAGTAAATCTCACGGATTTTTAACGCCTGAACCATGATATGAAATAAGTCGATAAAGTATAAATCCAATTTCAAAAATTCGAAAGCGGTAAATGCACAATATGTGACTCACCTGACGATCTTATTCTGCATAGTATCTCGTTAGACAACCACTATGTTTATATCCTTTCTTTCTCATACAAAGTGTGTATACACTTAACAAAACCACTTCTTCTTTGAACAGTAAAGAGAGAAATAAATAAAAAAAGGGTCCGACCCTCCTCAGTATCACCTAGTAAGAGGCCGTTTATTGGAATAGAAAATTTCGGAAGAATTAGGTTCGAATAAATTTCCTGGGATCCTCTTCCTTTCGAACTACAAACATGGGAATTGTTGAAATAGCTCTTTGATTGAAAGAGGATGATTCCTATAATACATTACTCCAGTCGAGTCCAATGGAATTTCAAATTTTATTTTGTTCAAAACGTGTTGCAGAACGATCTAGAAAGCAATTGATATTGATACAGTTTGCTTCCTTAACTCAATTAGTAGGACCCTTAGAGTCCACTCCTTCCCCACACTACGAGTGAAAGGGAAAAAGTAAAGACTACCATTAAAGCAGCCCAAGCAAGACTTACTATATCCATATGAATTATGTCCCCTATCTCTATAAATATAAAGGAATTGTTCCATTATTCCTCACTAATAATAGTGGAATCAATGGCGCAGAGTCAAAAAGAACGAAGACTATTAATAAACCAATCCAATAAATTCGCTCATTTGAGAAGAAATTCCTATATGATTTCTAATCGGGAAAGATTAAACACAAGCAAAATCCGCAGTAACATCTCAAGGGAATGTTACTAATGGAACATGTAGGAATAATAGGTCCTATTCTTTTTTTGTTGACCCTTATTTCAATTGATTGGATGCTTGAGCACTCAGAGATTTTCGTGAGTTCCTCGTATATAATAAAGTATCTTCCGCCCCCTTCCACAACTATTTAGATTTCCTATCGGGCTCTCCAATCTAATCCAGGGTCCAGTCATTATACAATGCATTAATAATAGAAAATTTTGATTTGTAGTAGAAGGTAATTGCGAAGTCTTGATAGCCCCTCTAGCATTCGAATATTTCCTTGAAGCCTAAATATGCAAGGATATTTACAATTTTTTAGAAAAACCCCCAGACCAGATGTTTAGAATCAAACAAGTATCAACAGTCTGCTTTCTCTGCTTCTGCTGGGGAATCATTCGGCGGGTTATATCAACAGAAGAAAAGAAGAGATTTCTAGTTTTTTGTTGATAAGGCGACACCCGGATTTGAACTGGGGAAAAAAGGATTTGCAGTCCTCTGCCTTACCACTCGGCCATGTCGCCAAAATGCTACAAATACAAAATAGATGAAAACTTTCCCGGATTACTGAACTGCTTTTTTATTGTACTTGCACCTTGAGTTCTGTTTTCCTTAATTTTTCCTAAAAGTCAACGAAATCCTAATCCTTCTTCCCTTTTGATTGGGTTTGATTCATCCTTTCAATTTCGATTGAGTCTATCTCAAAATTCATAATGTTCAAAACTTTCTCTTACCTTTCTATTGAAAAATCAAATGTGGATTTTCAGTCGCAAAATCCAAAATTAAACTTTATGAAAATAGGAACCATTAACTATTGACTTAAAATGCATGAATGATTCTTGGATTTGAATCTCCAAATTTTGTTTTCCTAATGACATAAGAAAATACAACTTGATATATAACTAATCAGTATGGATTTTTTCAATCAAAAAATCCTTCTCAATTTTAATTATTAATTATAACAACAATTATGAGTATATGTAAACCCCCCAAGAGAAATTGTTAGACGGATATATATTATTTATATATGTTCCCGATAGAGAATTATCAGATATCAGAAAAGTATCATACTTCAATTTGAATTTTTAATTGAATAGAAAATTGAAATTATGTTTTCATAGAGCACAACCTGAATAGAACATAGAACGACAATAAAACACTAAAAGAGAAGAAAGACGGATATTATAGATATCTCCACACGTGTTTAAGCCATACAAACCTTCTTTTCTTATACACTTCACAATCGTATTCTACTCAAAAATCCGTAAACAAAATCTCTCTCTTCTCTGCGAATCATTTTTTGAACAAGGAAATCCATAACATAAAGGGGGGTTAAATGCTAAAAAACCGATTCTAATTCTATATATTCTTTCTGATTTTTATGCCTTTATCTCAGCGAAAAGATCAAATGTCCAATCCATTTATTTTTCTGGTATTCA